TTGAGAAATCTTAAACTGGAAAGAAGGGGATTTTTTCATTTTTATGGAACCATTGTATAATATAAATATAACCACGGTCTAGCTGTAATCGTAATCATAGTATAAAATATGAATCCATCAGACGATTCGTTCCAATTCATTGGTTTAATCCGGTATAAATATCAGAAAAAGACGACTTCTTGACAAAACAAACAAAAGAGAGATCTATTCATGTTTTTAATGGCTTTTCAGAAGAAAAAAATAGATTTTTTCTATTCTATTTATAATTTTTATAAGAGATCGGTCGGGTCATACCTATACTGACTGCAATAATATCAATACTGCAATACTATACTATGAATGACTCGCTATTCACTCGGTTTCTGAGTCATAATCATAAGATTCTGTAGGAGAGATGGCCGAGTGGTTCAAGGCGTAGCATTGGAACTGCTATGTAGGCTTTTGTTTACCGAGGGTTCGAATCCCTCTCTTTCCGTACCTTCACCTAATTCACGAACATTACTGACCGCAACCAATGTATCAAATCAAATAAAATAACACCAATGGATACCACCAACGGTTAGAATTTTCTTTAATAGAGATTAGATTGTATATTCCTAATTGGAATTGAATTGCTGTGGTACATTAAATATTGGAAAGAGTAGCCAAGGCATAACAATATCCCCTCGATCCATTTATGATACATGAATGGGAGAAAAATCCAGATTAAGCTCCTTTACCTTACCTTAGGTCGATTTACTTCGCCAAAAAGGGGGCTAAATTCTCCGAACCCTTGTTTTTTGTTATTTTAGTTAGGTTCAAGTCTGGCGGGAATAATATTCTACGACTAGCAACTCATTTATTTTCAAACCGACCCACTTACTATCTATTATTTGATTGACTGATCCTTTATATTGGGATGAGTGAAGAGTCAAATGTTTTGGCAATTCCTCATGGGGGGATGAATCAAGATAATTTTGAATCAGAGCTCTGGATTTTTGTTCATCCCTTGTAGTAATAATATCTCGGGCTTTGCATCGATAACTTGGTATATCTACTATACGACCATTAACCAAAATATGCCTATGGTTAACTAATTGTCGGGCTCCAGGAATGGTCGAAGCCATACCTAATCGAAAAAGGATGTTATCCAAACGCATTTCAAGTAATTGTAGTAAAACCTGGCCAGTTGACCCCTTGGCTTTTCCAGCGATATGAACGTATTTAAGTAATTGTCTCTCTGTCAGACCATAATGAAAACGCAATTTTTGTTTTTCTTCTAGACGAATACGATATTGAGATCTTTTTCCGAAGCGCGATTGATTTCTAAGATCACTTCCGGGTGTCGGCCTTTTACTAGTAAGTCCCGGTAAAACACCCAGCCGGCGTATTTTTTTGAAACGAGGCCCTCGGTAACGAGACATAAAGACTCCTTATTTTATTGAAAAAAAAAAATTATTATTATTACAGAATAAACCTAAATTAAGACTGAACTAAACCATAAACGAAGCTAAATCTACTGATGTATTGATGTATTACAAAGAAGAATGAGAGGAATTGTATCAATCAATATCCAATTTTGTATATATAAGAAGTTAGATATACTTTTTCTGATTTGTTTGGTAGAGATCTAATTGCTCCAATCCATTTTTTATTCATAGTTGGAAGTTCTTACGCCATAATGGATCAGTGATTCTTTCCTTGGAGAAGGGGTAAGAAATCTTTTCAATATTCCTTCAAGGAGGCCTTATTAATTATGATTAATTATGTAATATATAAAAATAAAATATGAAAAAAAAAAAAAAGAACAAATAGACAAAGCCGGCTATCGGAATCGAACCGATGACCATCGCATTACAAATGCGATGCTCTAACCTCTGAGCTAAGCGGGCTCGCATAAAAGAAATTGTGCATAGGACTTTAGTAAACTCCTTCAGCTATTGCATCTTAATAATTCATTATAGTATAATGAATATACTATTATGTAACATAAATAATATATAACATAAAGAATATCTAATAGTTCTAACTATATAGCAATCAATTTCAACTAAAATTCTATTATTATTTATAAAAGAATGATTAGTTATAGTACTTAAACTTATAGTAGAATAACTCTCTATTCTAATTCTATTATACAATATACAAGGGCGACCCTAAGGAAAAGATAAGGATAAAGATTAAGTAAGGATAAGGATACAATCCGAATTATATACAATGATAATGAGACATTCCTCTGTGTTCATTCAAAAGGGTGGGGGATAAGGCGAAAAAAGAATCGACCGTTTGAGTACTCCAAATATCGGGGTAAAAAATGAGAGTAAGAGACGCATATATATGGGGTATATATCCATCCATATTGAATTGCGGATACATCAATGATAGAATCATTTTTGATTGGACTAAATACAAATAAAGGTCCTCCGATATCTGAAAGAAAATAGACAAGAAATCAAACAAATAGGAGGAGACAGAGACACTTTTTCTATATAGAAATCCATATCTTGCATATCTAAAGAAT